TGATATCTTGAGCAGTTACGTGTCTAGGTCCCCTGACACAGATGGATGCGTCGAGAGTTCCGTACAGATCACTTCTAAATACAATCTTTTTCAAATTCATTAAAATTTCATGGACTGATTCTTCAATACCTACTATTGTAGAATATTCATGTGGTACCTTATCAGATTTTGCGCGCGTAATACATGTTCCTTCTAGTTCTCCAAGTAAAGCCCTTCGCATCGCGATACCTATTGTATCGGCTTGACCCTTCATAAGTGGGGATAAAACGAAACGACCATAATAAAGGCGCTTGCTGTCTGCTCTTGATTCAACACACTTCCACTGTAGTGTCCGAGTGGATACTGGCACTTCCTCTCGAACCATACTAATATAATATTATTTGATCAGATCATTTAATTATTTATTTCTCTTGGATTGGAATCTTTTCCATTTTTATTTCTAAACGCGCCTTTTTTTGGGCGGTCTACATCCATTATGTGGCATAGGGGTTACGTCACGTACGAAATTTAATAGTATACCACTCCTACGAATCGCTCGTAATGCTGCATCTCTTCCGAGACCGGGACCTTTTATCATGACTTCTGCTCGTTGCATACCCTGGTCTACTACCGTACGAATAGCATTTCCTGCTGCGGTTTGAGCAGCAAATGGGGTACCCCTTCTTGTGCCCTTAAATCCACAGGTACCCGCGGAGGACCAAGAAACGACCCGACCTTGTGGGTCTGTAACAGTAACAATAGTATTGTTGAAACTCGCTTGAACATGAATAACTCCTATTGGTGTTCGACCCCCACTCTTACGTGAACTAATACGGCTATTTCTACGTGAACCAATTCTTGGTATAGGTTTTGTCATATTCTATTTATTATCATCTCATAAATATGAGTCAGAGATATATGGATATATCCATTTCATGTGAAAACAAATCCTTTATTTATTTGTACTGTACATTAGGTACATTAGGTCTCTTAGAAAGTTAAGTTCCTATTTATAATTATAAATATTATCCCTGTCTCTGTTTATGTTTCGGATTGGAACAAATTACTATAATTCGTCCTCGCCTACGGATCAGTCGACATTTTTCACAAATCTTACGAACAGAGGCTCTTATTTTCATATTTGTTGTTCCTTAATTTAATTCCGAATCCACTCTTTGAAAGAAAATAAGTCTCTTTAACGTTAAGTTAGTGTTTGAGCCTCGAAATTTATCCCCATGAAAATTTAAATACCTAATCGTTTGAATCTTTATTGCGAAGTCTATAAATTATACGTCCCCTTGTTGAATCATAACGGCTGACTTCGATTTTAACCCTATCTCCTGGTAGTATTCGTATAAAACTACGTCGTATCCGCCCTGAAACATAACCTAGAACCTGGTCTTCGTTATCTAAGCGAACCCAGAACATGCCATTGGGAAGTGATTCAGTAATTAAACCTTCATGGATCAATTTTTGTTCTTTCATTCCAGGTAACCTCCTTGAAGTATCAACTAATGGAGGAGGAGTGATATTAGACAACCCGCCTCTACTCTCTTTTTCATAAATAGGAAGTTACGTATCAAATTCATATACCAGATGGATCACCTCACCATATATAAAACAAAATTTCTCCTCCAATTCCTTCTAGTCGAGCTTCTCGATCTGTCATTATACCTCTAGAAGTAGAAAGAACTACAACCCCTATCCCGCCTGAAATCCTAGGAATTCGTTGAGAGTTGGAATAGATTCGCAGACCTGGTCTGCTGATACGCTTTAAAATATTTCTATATGCTCCTTTCCTATTTCTTCTATGTCGTAGGGTTAAAACCAAGAAATATTTGTTGTTTTCCCGATGCTTCCTAACATTTTCGATAAAACCCTCTCGTAGAAGTATTTTAACAATGTTTTCGGTAATATTTGTGGATGCTATTCGAACCGTTCCTTTTTTATCCATGTCAGCATTTCTTATATAAGTTATTATATCGGCAATAGTGTCTCTACCCATGACGAACTATCATTTTTTTTTTGCTTTGATATAATCAACATGTTTCTCCTTTTTTCTTTTTTCATTAAAGGTATATGCCTGAGACATAATCTACTAATTGATCCATTTCAAAGACCCTACCATACCATTGTCTCATCTACTAGCATTCATTATTTATAATACTTCGGGAGCTAATGAGACTATTTTAGTGAAATTTAACTGTCTCAATTCACGAGCAATCGAACCAAAAACTCGAGTGCCTTTGGGATTTCCTTCTTGATCAATGACAACTGCTGCATTGTCATCATACCGTATTATCATACCGTTGTCGCGTTTGAGTTCTTTACATGTACGTACAATTACAGCTCTGATTACTTCTGATCTTTCCAGGGGCATATTTGGCACTGCTTCTTTGATTACAGCAACAATAACGTCACCGATATGAGCATATCGGTAATTACTAGCTCCTATGATTCGAATACACATCAGTTTTCGAGCTCCGCTGTTGTCCGCTACATTCAAATGGGTCTGAGGTTGAATCATCTTTTTTATTTTAGTTCTTTCAATGCAAGAGGCGAAGGAGAAAAAAAGAAAATTTTCTGTCCAGAAATAAGTAAACCATCGATTATAGATTATATTTTTCATCATTCATATCATATCATTCATATCATAAATATCCCTTTGGTCCGATATCCCTATTCCTCAATAACGAATTTAGTTCGTATAGGCATTTTGCGCGCAGCTAGTTCCATAGCGGCTCTGGCTACGGTTTCTGATACTCCGCCCATTTCATAAAGTATTCGATCCGGTTTAACGACGGATACCCAATATTCAGGAGATCCCTTCCCCGAACCCATACGTGTTTCCGCGGGTCTTAGTGTAACGGGTTTGTCGGGGAATATACGTACCCATATTTTTCCGCCACGACGGGCATATCGTGCCATTGCGCGTCGCCCTGCTTCTATTTGTCTAGATGTGATCCAAGCGGGTTCAAGTGCCTGAAGCGCATATCTACCGAAACAAATATGATTGCCACGATAAGATACTCCTTTCATTCTTCCTCTATGTTGTTTACGAAACCTGGTTCTTTTGGGGTTATAGTTGATGGTAGTGTCTCAATCCCATCTCTACTACAGAACCGGACATGAGAGTTTCTTCTCATCCAGCTCCTCGCGAATGAAACGATAAATAATATTAGAATTAAATTCTATTATTTAATGAATGAAATTTCGCGGGCGAATATTTACTCTTTTATATCCATCTGCTTTATTCGTAGGGTCGCTCCATAACCTCTTCGAAGAAATCAGTTCGCTCCCGGCGCGTTCCGCCATCCCGTCCAATGAATCATTAGGATTCGTTTTCAATCGAATCCTCCGCAGTCACAGGTTCCGTCGTTCCCATAGCTTCTCCTCCATTAATGTCGAGGTCTGAATTCTGCAATGGAGCTTATAATTTAATCCGTCCCTGAGTCAATCTCCTCAGTCTCTATTGACTCAACGCTCTTTATTTTTTTCCTATGAAATCCATCTAAATTATGGATGAATTGAATTATATTTATTTATTTATTATAGTATTGATGCCTTGTCACATTGCCCTTTCTGAGATGATTCATAGACCATACATATTGGAATAATATATCATTGCTCTTCCCCTTCTCCCTTTCTCTCATCCTTCCATTCATCCGCATCCCTCTATTTTGGCTTCACAACTTAGACAATCAATCAAGATTCTTTACTTTATTGAAAAAGGATTTCAGTTGCTACAACTATATGATTATTATCTCATATAATGACCGATTCCTTGGATCTCGAGAATACGAAGCAATGAGCTGGTTATTAATTTATATTAGGTTAGATAGGGTCCAATTCTTTCTTTTAGTCCCAACGAGTCACACACTAAGCATAGCAATTCTATCATACCAAAGTGGTAAATCGAATTGTTATTCAAACATATATAATTGATCATTTTTGACTAAACGGAAAAAGACCTAACTAAACGGAAAAAGACCTAAACTAAATTTAGTTTTTTGCCCTGTCCATGGATACTTATCCATGGATAGAATCGCAAGAAAAGGAGACATTACTCTTCATCCAAAAATATCCAAATTTTGATCCCTAATACTCCATAGATAGTTCGAACTGGATAGGAACAATGATCAATTTTAACTCGAATGGTCTGTAGGGGAACCCTACCCTCTCTAATCCATTCAACGCGGGCAATTTCGTTTCCGTTGAGACGTCCTGCAATTTGTACCTGAATTCCCTTTGCATCTGCTTGTTCAGCTAATTCAATAGCTTTTTTCATTGCCTTTCGAAAGGAAACTCTATTCTTTAATTGCAGAGCGATATATTCTGCAAGAATATTAGGTTGCCCGTAAGGTCTTGGAACTCTTGCGATAGCAATGTTGAGTCTCCGGTTCACGGAATGAAAGCTTTTTTTTACATTAGTCTGTAATTCTTCGATTCCTCGGGCTCTACCCTCTATTAACATATTGGCGAATCCAATATGAATTATGACTTGTATCAAATCAATTCTTTTTTTAATATCTATACGTGCAATTCCCTCAAAACCTGAGGATATTCTCATATGTTTTTGTACATAATTCTTGATACAATCCCGTATTTTTTCATCTTCCTGGAGACCTTTAGAATAATTTTTTGGTTGTGCGAACCAAAAGGAACGATGACTTTGGGTTGTACCAAGTCTGAAACCAAGTGGATTTATTTTCTGTCCCATATCTACCTACCAATATTATCTTTCTAAACTAAAATAAAAAAAGTAATGTTTTGAAAATCAAATATTTTTCAAAGTGAAGTTAGGTCTTTCGCTCAATACAATAGTTATATGACAGGTGGGTCTTTTTATTGGGTAACTACGTCCCCGAGCTTGCGGTTTTAACCTTTTGACGATAACACCTTCGTTGACTTCGGCTTTACTAATAAATAAATCAGCTTCTTTCAAACCCCTATTGTGACTAGCATTTGCTGCTGCAGAATAAACTAATTTGAAAATGGGGTAACATGCTCGATAAGGCATGAGTTCCAGTATCATAAGTGCTTGCTCATAGGAGCAACCACGAATTTGATCAATTACCCTTCGTGCTTTTTGAGCGGACATACCTATATGTCGAGCTAAAGCTCGTATTTCTGTACCCTGGGTCTTCTTTATCATAGGGTTTTACCTCATACACACCAATAAAAAAAAGAATAAATCATGAGCACCTATTTCACTTTTTATTTACATTACTACATTAACTATATTACCATTACCGCCGAGATCTATTATCGTTTTTCGCGTGTCCCCGGAAAGTCAGAGTAGGTGCAAATTCTCCCAATTTGCGACCCACCATACGATCCGTTATATAAATAGGTAAATGCTCCTTTCCGTTATGAATAGCAATTGTATGACCGACCATTGCAGGTATAATGGTGGATGCCCGGGACCAAGTTACTATTATCCTTTTTTCCTCCTCCACGTTGAGCTTCTCAATTTTACTTAATAAGTGATTAGCTACAAAAGGATTTTTTTTAGATGAACGGGCCACAAGTGATTACTCCCCTTTCTTTTCATTTTGTAAAGACGAAAAAACCGTCGTTCGCCCATCCACATCATTCATTATTTTTTCTTTCTATTTACGGCGACGAAGAATAAAAATATCACTATATTTATTCCTTTTCCTACTCCTTCTTCCAAGCGCGGGATAACCCCAAGGAGTTGTGGGTTTTTTTCTACCAATCGGGGCCCTCCCTTCACCACCTCCATGGGGATGGTCTACAGGGTTCATAACTACTCCTCTTACTACAGGACGCTTACCTAGCCAACATTTAGATCCGGCTCTACCCAAACTTTTCTGGTTCACCCCAACATTACCCACTTGTCCGACTGTTGCTGAGCAGTTTTTGGATATCAAACGAACCTCTCCAGATGGTAATCTTAATGTGGCCGATTTACCCTCTTTTGCAATCAGTTTCGCTACAGCACCTGCTGCTCTAGCTAATTGTCCACCCTTTCCAAGTGTTATTTCTATGTTATGTATGGCCGTGCCTAAGGGCATATCGGTTGAAGTAGATTCTTCTTTTTGATCAATAAAAACCCCTTCCCAAACTGTACAAGCTTCTTCCAAAGCATACGGCTTTCTGGATGTAGATGATGATATCTAGACAGATGGATCTTATATGAATCGTATGATGAAGTACCACATGAGTGGATATATAGGAATCCAAATCTGCCGAATCACTCATGCTACGATCTTCTACATCCTAGGTCTCCCCATTCCGTCATCTGGCTTATGTTCTTCATGTAGCACTCAGACCGAATGACTCTATGAAATTACGTCGATACTTCCATTCCACATATTACGGGTAACGTAGGAGACATCTCTATTTTTCCCCCGGGGGATCTTTAGAATTACCACTGCTTAGCTTTCAATTCGCCTCTGACCATCAAATGAAATGTGAATAACCCATCCTCCTCTCTTTGAAACAAGGGGCGCTTCCGGTTCTATCCGTGCTTCAAACAATTTTGTCTTCTCCATATTACCATATCTCTAGAGTCAATAATTTTATATGAGGAACCACTGAACTCAATCACCTGCTGCCGTTACTCTTCAGTTTTCTGTTGAGGTCTATCCCGTAGAGGTACTCAAATTGGATCAGTGATCGATTTCTAGGTTTTGTCGTAAACCTAATTGGTTACTTCCAATTACGTAAATCAATGGTTCAAACCGCACTCAAAGGTAGGGCATTTCCCATTGATATAGGAACTTCTGTACCAGAAACAATGGTATCTCCAATTATAGCCCCTCTGGGATGTAAAATATATCTCTTCTCACCATCCCCATAGTGTATGAGACAAATGTATGCATTTCGATTAGGGTCGTATTCTATGGTTACGATTCTACCAGATATGTCTTTTTCATTCCGTCGAAAATCGATTTTACGGTATAGACGCTTATGACCTCCCCCTCTATGCCTTGCGGTAATGATTCCTCTGGCATTACGACCTTTACCACAACGATGCTGTCCATAGATCAAATTTGTTCGTGGATTGGATTTCACTTGACTGTCTACGGCTCCTTTGCGTGTGCTAGGGGTAGAAGTTTTGTATAAATGTATCGCCATGTTATTAAGTATTTATTTTTTTTTTTTTATTTAAGTTCTTTTCTCTATAAGAGGTGGAATAGAATAACCCGGTTGAAGCGTAATGATCATACGTCTGTAATGCATTGTATGTCGCATAATAGGTCCCATTCTTCTACCCTTTCCCGGGAGTCGATGGCTATTCATAGCTACTACCTTGACACCAAAGAAGAGTTCGATCCAATGCTTTATTTCTGTCCTAGTTGATCCTGATTCGACATTAGAAGTATATTGATTGTTCCCCAATAACCGAATACTTTTTTCTGTAAATACTGCATATTTGATTCCATCCATAAATCCATTTTCTTCCCTATGAGTTCCAGTATCTATAAGAATTAGAATTCTTACCGTTTCTACCGTTTCTATCTTATTCTTATAGTATGAATATACCAATTAGTTATGTATGGATGATGAGATTCCGTTGATACGGAGCCAATTCTATTATTGAACGTTCCAATTCGCGTGCATCCAGCAGGAATTGAACCTACGAATTTGCCAATTATGAGTTGGGCGCTTTAACCATTCAGCCATGGATGCTTCGCGGAGACTCGTCATCAACGGGGGCTGTCTTTGTGTAAGTGGATTTCAATTGAAATATAATCTTTCGTTTAGGAGAAATCAATGAAACGGCATCAATTCAAATCCTGTATTTTTGAATTGAGAGAGATATTGAGAGAGATCAAGAATTCTCGCTATTTCTTAGATTCATGGACCAAATTCGATTCAGTGGTGTCTTTCACTCACATTTTTTTCCACCAAGAACGTTTTGTGAAACTCCTTGGCCCCCAAACTTGGAGTGTCCTGCTTTCACGTGATTCACAGGGTTCAACAAGCAATCGATATTTCACGATCAAAGGTGTAGTACTGCTTGTAGTAGCGGTCCTTATATATCGTATTAACAATCGAAATATGGTCGAAAGAAAAAATCTCTATTTGATGGGGCTTCTTCCTATACCTATGAATTCCATTGGACCCAGAAATGATACATTGGAAGAATCTTTTTGGTCTCCCAATATCAATAGGTTGATTGTTTCGCTCCTGTATCTTCCAAAAGGGAAAAAGATCTCTGAGAGTTGTTTCATGGATCCGAAAGAGAGTACTTGGGTCCTCCCAATAACTAAAAAGTGTATCATGCCTGAATCTAACTGGGGTTCGCGGTGGTGGAGGAACTGGATCGGAAAAAAGAGGGATTCTAGTTGTAAGATATCTAATGAAACAGTAGCTGGAATTGAGATCTCATTCAAAGAGAAAGATATCAAATATCTGGAGTTTATTTTTGTATCCTATATGGATGATCCGATCCGCAAGGACCATGGTTGGGAATTGTTTGATCGTGTTTCTCCGAGGAAGAAGCGAAACATAATCAATTTGAATTCGGGACAGCTATTCGAAATCTTAGCGAAACACTTGATTTGTTATCTCATGTCTGCTTTTCGTGAAAAAAGACCAATTGAAGTGGAGGGTTTCCTCAAACAACAAGGAGCTGAGGCAACTATTCAATCAAATGATATTGAGCATGTTTCCCATCTCTTCTCGAGAAACAAGTGGGATATTTCTTTGCAAAATTGTGCTCAATTTCATGTGTGGCAATTCCACCAAGATCTCTTCGTTAGTTGGGGGAAGAATCATCACGAATCGGATTTTTTGAGGAACGTATCGAGAGAGAATTTGATTTGGTTAGACAATATGTGGTTGGTAAACAAGGATCGGTTTTTTAGCAAGGTACGGAATGTATCGTCAAATATTCAATATGATTCCACAAGATCTATTTTCGTTCAAGTAACGGATTCTAGCCAATTGAAAGGATCTTCTGATCAATCCAGAGAGAATTTCGATTCCATTAGTAATGAGGATTCGGAATATCACACATTGATCAATCAAACAGAGATTCAGCAACTAAAAGAAAGATTGATTCTTTGGGATCCTTCCTCTCTTCAAACGGAACGAACAGAGATAGAATCAGATCGATTCCCGAAATACCCTTCTGGATATTCCTCAATGTCCCGGCTATTCACGGAACGTGAAAAGCAGATGAATAATCATCTGTTTCCGGAAAAAATCGAAGAATTTATTGGGAATCCTACAAGATCAATTCGTTCTTTTTTCTCCGACAGATGGTCAGAACTTCATCTGGTTTCGAATGCTACTGAGAGGTTCGCTAGAGATCAGAAATTGTTGAAGAAACAACAAGATGTTTTTTCTTTTGTCCCTTCCAGGCGATCGGAAAAGAAAGAAATGGTTGATATATTCAAGATAATTACGTATTTACAAAATACCGTCTCAATTCATCCTATTTCATCAGATCCGGGATGTGATATGGTTCCGAGGGATGAACCGGATATGGACAGTTCTAATAAGATCTCATTCTTGAACAAAAACCCATTTTGTGATTTATTCCATCTATTCCATGACCGGAACAAAGGGAGATACACGTTGCACCACGATTTTGAATCAGAAGAGAGATTTCAAGAAATGGCAGATCTATTCACTCTATCAATAACCGAGCCTGATCTGGTGTATCATAAGGGATTTGCCTTTTCTATGGATTCCTACGGGTTGGATCAAAAAAAATTCTTGAATGAGGTATTCAACTCCAGGGATGAATCGAAAAAGAACTCTTTATTGGTTCTACCTCATATTTTTTATGAAGAGAATGAATCTTTTTATCGAAGGATCAGAAAAAAATGGGTCCGGATCTCCTGCAGGAATGGTTTGGAAGATCCAAAACCAAAAATAGTGGTATTTGCTAGCAACAACATAATGGAGGCAGTCAATCAATATAGATTGATCCGAAATCTGATTCAAATCCAATATAGCACCTATGGGTACATAAGAAATCTATCGAATAGATTCTCTTTAATGAATAGATCCGATCGCAACTTCGAATATGGAATTCAAA